AATACCGACTATGGTAGAATATTCATGTGGTATTTTCTCGGATTTTGCGCGTGTGATACATGTTCCTTCTATTTCTCCAAGCAGAGCTCTTCGCATCGCAATGCCTATTGTATCGGCTTGTCCTCTCATAAGTGGAGCCAGAAGAAAGCGTCCATAATAAAGACGTTTACTGTCTGCTCTTGATTCAACACACTTCCACTGTAGTGGCCGAGTAGATACTGTTACTTTCTCTTGACCCATATTATTTGATCAAATCATTGAATTATTTATTTCTCTTGAAATATTTTCAATGTTTATTTTTACACACGTCTTTTTTTAGGGGGCCTGCAGCCATTATGTGGCATAGGAGTTACGTCTCGTATGAAACTTAATAGTATACCACTTCTGCGAATAGCTCTTAATGCCGCATCTCTTCCGAGACCGGGGCCTTTTATCATGACTTCTGCTCGTTGCATACCCTGATCCACTACTGTCCGAATAGCATTTCCTGCTGCGGTTTGAGCGGCAAATGGTGTCCCTCTTTTTGTACCCTTGAATCCGCAAGTACCGGCGGAGGACCAAGAAATTACCCGCCCCCGTACATCTGTAACAGTCACAATAGTATTGTTGAAACTTGCTTGGACATGAATAACTCCCTTTGGTATTCTACGTACATTTTTACGTGAACCCATATGTCTATTCTTACGTGAACCAATTCTTGGTAGAGGTTTTGCCATATTTTGTCATCTCATAAATCTAAGCCAGAGATATATGGATATATCCATTTGATGTCAAAACAGATCCTTTATTTATTTTTATTTTATTTAGTATTTAGTTGGATATTGGGTCTTTTATATTTATGGAGTTTCCTTCCCCCCCCTTTTTTTTTTCTAAAAATTATTTATCCTTGTCTTTGTTTATGTCTTGGGTTGGAACAAATTACTATAATTCGTCCTCGCCTACGGATCAGTCGACATTTTTCACAAATTTTACGGACGGAGGCCCTTATTTTCATATTTGTCATTCCTTAACTTAATTCTTAATCTCTTTATTTGAAGAAAATAAGTTTCTTGAAATTTTGAATTTCGAATTGTATCTCCACGAAATGAATGTTGAAATTGAGAAAATCACCTAATCACTAATACCATTGGGAAGTGATTCAGAAATTAAACCTTAATGAATCTTTTTTTGTTCGTTCACTTGAGGGTATCAACTAATGTGCGAGGTGTAATATTAGAAACCCACCCTTTCTCTTTTTTCACAAATACGAAAGTTCCATATACATATATAATTCGAATATCCGAAAAGATTACCATATATAGCACAAAATTTCTCCACCGATTCCTTCTAGTCGAGCTTCTCTGTCTGTCATTATACCCCGAGAAGTAGAAAGAATTACAATTCCCATCCCGCCTAAAATTCTTGGGATTCGTTGATAGTTAGAATAGATTCGTAGACCGGGTCGACTGATCCGTTTTAAATTTAAAACAGTTTTATCTGGTCCTTTCCTATTCCTTTTCCTTCTATGTCGTAGGGTTAAAACAAAAAAAAGATTGTTGCTTTCCTGATGTTTCCTCATGTTTTCAATAAAACCTTCTCGTAAAAGGATTTTAAGAATGTTTTCAGTGATGTTAGTATATGGTATTCGAACTGTTCTTTTTTTATTCATGTCAGCATTTCGTATAGAAGTTAGTATGTTAGCAATAGTGTCTTTACTCATAAGAAACTAAGATTTTTGTTGTCCCCGAATTTTGATATAATCAACATGCTCTTTTTTTTTCTGAATTATTAAATATTTATGAAATATTAAAGGCATATACGTGAGACACAAACAATCTCCTAATTAATCTAAATCTACTAATTAATTTAATCAATTTAATTCAAATACTAAAAGCTCTATTATAGTTTCATCTTACAATACTTCAGGCGCTAACGAAACTATTTTAGTGAAATTTAATTGTCTTAATTCCCGGGCGATTGCGCCAAAAATTCGAGTTCCTTTTGGATTTCTTTCTTGATCAATAACAACTGCAGCATTGTCATCATATCGTATTATCATACCATTGTCGCGTTTGAGTTCTTTACAAGTACGTACAATTACGGCTCTGATCACTTCTGATCTTTCTAGCGGTGTATTTGGTATTGCTTCCTTGATTACAGCAACAACAACGTCACCAATCTTAGCATATCGTCGATTACTAGCTCCTATGATTCGAATACACATCAATTTTCTGGCTCCGCTATTATCCGCTACATTCAAATGGGTTTGAGGTTGAATCATATCGTTTTTTATCTGTTTTTTCAATGCAAAGGCAAAGGGCTAAGTAAAAAAAAAAAATAAATATTGTTTATCCAAAACAAAAAAAGAAACCTGCAATTGTTTTTTTTCATCCGAAAAACCTCTTTCTTTTGGTTCTACATTCCTATCCTGAAATAATGAATTGAGTTCGTATAGGCATTTTGGATGCCGCTATTGCAATAGCTTTTCTGGCTATATTTTCTGGTACTCCGCTCATTTCATAAAGTATTCTACCTGGTTTAACGACAGCTACCCAATATTCAGGAGATCCTTTTCCTGAACCCATACGTGTTTCTGTAGGTCTTACTGTAATTGGTTTGTCTGGAAATATACGTACCCATATTTTTCCGCCGCGGCGTGCGTTTCGTGTCATTGCTCGTCGCCCTGCTTCTATTTGTCTAGATGTGATCCAAGCAGGTTCAAGCGCTTGAAGGGCATATCTACCGAAGCAAATATGATTACCTCGATAAGATATTCCTTTCATTCTTCCCCTATGGTGTTTACGGAATCGGGTTCTTTTGGGGTTATAGTTGATGGTTCTTTATTACTTCCATCTCTACTACAGAACTGGACATGAGATTTTCTTCTCATCCAGCTCCTCGCGAACGAAACGATTATAAACTAATATACATGTATTTAATGAATAATATATTGAAACAATATATTGAATCATGAGAGTCTTTGATAATCTATTAGAAATTGATATATCTTTTTTGAGATATAACTAAATATGCATTCGATTTATAAAATATAAAAAATTTTGTGTTATTATAAGGTTATAACAAATCTTTAGTTTGTTTTGCCTTTTATTATCATAATCATATTGGATCGACTACAATTTTGAAATCCAAAAAATAAAAATTTTCGCGGGCGAATATTTACTCTAATTTAATATTCAGTTTATCAGATTAGTTCATGGCATGACTTTTCAGAATAGATGAATTGGTCCCTAGTTCATTCCGCCATCCTACCCTATGAACCATTAGGATTCATTTTCAATAGAATCTTATGCACTCACGGGTTCTGTCGTTCCCATCGCTTCGCGATTAATGGTTAGGTCTGGATTTTACAACGGAGCCTCTAATGAAATTTGTTCTTGAGTCAATACTCTCAGTCTTTATTGACTCGGGGCTCTTGATTTTATTGTTCTATAAGAACGATTTTGTTTAATTAGGGATCAATTTCAATTAATGCTTTATTACATTTCCCTTTATGAGATGAATCATCCACCTTACATATTGGAATTCTATATCATAGATCTTTTTTTTTTTTCTTTCTTTCTCTCACCTTTCCATTTATCCATATACTTTACTTTTATTGTTTCACAACCCCGAATCAAATTGGTTTTTTTTATCCAAAAAAGATTTCAGTTGCTACAATGATATGACCAATATATCATATCTCGACTGGTTCTTTATATCCAGATAATGCGAAACGATGAGTTGGTTATTAGTTCATACTATGGGCTGGTATTTTTTTTGAATCTAACCCTAAAAAAACCAACGAGTCACACACTAAGCATAGCAATTATATCGAATCAAATGATTAATGGAATTTTTATTCAACCTTATAGAATTATTTGTTTTGATTTAACAGACAAAAAAAAGAATGAAAGAATTTTTTTTGTTCTATTCTATTACCTGATAGACCTAAACTAAAGATAAGTTAAGTAAAGGCTTATTATTACTCGTCTACAAATATCCAAATTTTGATACCTAAAGCCCCATAGATAGTTCGAACTGTATAGGAACAGTAATCAATTTTAGCCTTAATGGTTTGTAGAGGCACCCTACCTTCTCTGATCCATTCGACACGTGCAATTTCTTTTCCGTCGATACGCCCTGCAATTTGTATTTGAATTCCTTTTGTACCTGCCTGTTCAGTTAATTCAATAGCTTTTTTCATTGCTTTGCGGAATGACACTCTATTTTTTAATTGTCCGGCTATAAATTCTGCAAGAATATTAGGGTGTCCGTAAGGATTTGCAATTCTTGTAATAGCCATGTTTAGTTTACGGTTCACAGAATTAAGTTCTTTTTGTATATTCATCTGTAATTCTTCGATTTTTTGATGTTCTATTAATAACTTTGGGAATCCCATATAGATTATGACTTGAATCAAGTCGATTCTTTTTTGAATCTCTATACATGCAATTCCCTCGACACTAGAAAAAATTTTCATATTTTTTTTTATATAATTCTTGATACAATCTCGTATTTTTTGATCTTCTTGTAGATCCTCGGAATAATTTTTTGGTTGTGCAAACCAAAGGGAATGATGACCTTGGGTTGCACCAAGTCTGAAACCAAGCGGATTTATTTTTTGTCCCATAATCCCCCACTAGTATTACTATACATATGATGACCTCTTGTACTTAATTTTTTTTTTTTTTATTCAGTTTTTTTAAACATAATATGGTCTATTTTTTGTGAATATATTTATCTTCAAATGCAAATGAATCTAAATATTCTTCCTCTACATCTAAATCTTTCAGTACAATAGTTATATGACAAGTGGGTCTTTTTATCGGATAACCCCGTCCTCGAGCTCGAGGTTTTAATTTTTTCACAGTGTTGCCCTCGTTGACTTCAGCTTTACTAATTATTAAATTTGCTTCGTTGAAGCGCATATTGTGATTAGCATTTGCTGCTGCAGAATAAACCAATTTTAAAATTGGATAACATGCTCGATACGGCATGAGTTCTAGTATAATAAGCGTTTC